AACCCGCAAATATCGGAAAAACGACAATTATTGTTAACCAAGGAAAATAATTCGTAGTAAATACAAAATACACTTGGACCAAAAAAACCCGTGCTCAATTTTTTTTTTATTTTCGAGCACGGGTTTGCCGGTAAAAAAATTAAATGGATTCCAGTAGAGTTTTCTCGAACGTATCAATAAGCTAGACCCATACTGCGAGTTGTTTCATGCCATAAATAAACTCGGACACTCAAGAAATCCGTTGGACAGGCGGATTCACATCTCTTACAACCAACACAGTCTTCTGTTCGTGGAGCAGAAGCAATTTGTTTAGCCTTACAACCGTCCCAAGGTATCATTTCTAATACATCGGTAGGGCAGGCTCGGACACATTGAGTACATCCTATACACGTATCATAAATCTTTACTGAATGTGACATTGGATCTATACGTTTTTGAATATTATAAATTTTCGATCTAGTAAACTTAGAAACGAATCATATATTTAGATACCAGACGAATCAATGAGTTATCATAATTTTATAATCAACCCCCTTCTGGATTGGTTTATGAGATATGAGAGAGGCCAAAATACTTTGATTTCTTATGTTTTGCAAAGATGCTAATTAAAATAGATTTTTGAATATTGGAATCTAGATGATTAATACTAATTATTCAACAAATTTGATTGGTTGATACGAGTTGATTTTCTGTTACGGTAAATTGATGAAACAATAGCCAGTCCAATGGCTGCTTCAGCGGCTGCAATAGCTATAACAAAAATTGAGAAAATGTCTCCTTTTAATTGACGATTATCAAAAAAATCAGAAAATGTTACAAAATTTATATTAACCGCATTCAATATAAGTTCAAGACACATAAGGGCTCTAACCATATTTCGACTTGTGATCAATCCATAGATACCGATAGAAAATAAATAGGCACTCAAAAAAAGTACATGTTCGAGAATCATTAAACAACTCCTTATCAATCTCGACTCCTTTCAATATGAACAACAATTCAACCAATTTAATTGACTAGTATATAACAAGTATGGAACAAAAAAATATATTGGTACTAGATTGACCTAAAGTCTTTCTATTTATACAGCTGGAATTCAAATAGAATTGAAGGAAAATTAATGTGATAAGACAGAACAAAATTTTATTTGAATTCCAAGTTTTAATAGAAATTTTTTATTGACGAGCTACAGCAATTGCACCTATTAAAGCAACTAAAAGGATTATTGAAATCAGTTCAAATGGAAGAAAAAAATCTGTTGATAAATGAATTCCAATTTGTTGACTATTACTTATAAAATCTTGCTCTATAATCTGGTTTGATCTTGTAGTCCAAATAATCCCGTACCATGACGTATCTGAAATAGTAGTAAGTAGTGAAATAAAAAGACTTATACAAACCATCGAAGTAATTCCATCTCCTACGGTCCAAAAATGCAAATCTTTGTAATATTCTGAACCATTTATGAACATCACAGCAAAAATGATTAAAACATTTATAGCTCCTACGTAAATAAGTAGCTGCGCAGCAGCTACAAAATAGGAGTTAGATAGAATATAGAATAACGATGTACAAACCAGAACCAATCCCAAGTAAAAGGCAGAATAAATTGGATTGGGAAGTAATACCACTCCTAGACCCCCTAATATAAGACCCGATCCTAGAAAAACTAAAAGAAAATCATGTATTGGTTCAGATAAATCCATTTTTTTATAAAAAATCAAAAACGAAGAATTTCATGACTTTATTGACCTGACCAGGAAAAAATAAGTTTTTCTATTTTTTATGATACTTCTAAATTGTTAATTGAATGAAATTGTAATGGGTATGAATTGACGTAGATACTTTTATTTTATTGGACCACTATCAATTCTTTATTCGTCAAAAGAGTAGTTTAAACCTATCTATTTTTGATATCATTTATCTACTTTGAAACCATTACTATTATTATAACTATAATATAGAAATCGTTATAGAAATAGATTTTGTTTTCAATCTAAATTAAGCTAGGAGTCTCATTAACCAACCACTAGCTTGAATTGAACAAGCAAAAATCTCATTCTTCTAGATCCAAACTAAGCCTTCGTAATTCGGAATTTTTTTCGAATCGAATTAAGGGTTTATTCATTGTTTATTTGAGGTAAATTCAAAATTGTTCGAATTGTGTAATCATCAATTACTGACATTGGTAAGCGACCTAAAGCGATTTGATTATAATTCAATTCGTGACGATCATAAGTAGAAAGCTCATATTCTTCGGTCATTGATAAACAATTTGTTGGGCAATACTCAACGCAATTACCACAAAATATACAGATTCCAAAATCAATACTGTAATTAAGCAATCGTTTCTTTCGAATATCAGTTTCCAACTTCCAATCAACAACGGGTAAATCTATAGGACATACACGCACACATACTTCACAAGCAATGCATTTATCAAATTCAAAGTGTATTCGGCCTCGGAAACGTTCCGATGTGATCAATTTTTCGTAGGGGTATTGAATAGTTACAGGTAAACGATTTGCGTGGGACAGGGTAATCATGAAACCTTGGCCGATGTATCTGGCGGCTCGTATTGTTTGTTGACCATAATTTATGAATTCAGTTATCATAGGGAGCATATTTAGAATATCTATAAAAAAGGTTTTATGCTTGTTTCTTTCTCTTGTTTGAGACAAGTCGTGAATCTAGAATATTGTGGTCTTTTACAGTGAAAGAAGTTGGGACGAAGTTGTCAATAATAGATTACCTAGAGAAATAGGTAAAAGAAATTTCCACCCAAGATTTAATAGTTGGTCCATTCTCAGCCTCGGTAAAGTCCATCTTGTTGCAATAGGAATGAACAAAAACAAATAAGTTTTGGCTAATGTGATAAAGATACCAATTAGTGTTCCAAAGACTTTACCCCTTTTAGTTATGCCAAATAGCTCAGGAACAAATATGTACGGAATAGAAAGATTCCAACCTCCCAAGTAAAGAACTGTTACAAATAATGAAGAAACTAGTAGATTCAGATATGAAGCAATGTAAAATAAACCAAATTTGATACCTGAATATTCGGTTTGATACCCTGCTACTAATTCTTCTTCTGCTTCTGGTAAATCAAAAGGTAATCTTTCACACTCGGCTAGAGAAGAAATTACAAAAACGATAAACCCGATGGGTTGACGCCACAAATTCCACCCCCAAAAACCATATTTTGACTGCGCTTCCACTATATCAACTGTACTTGAACTGTTAGATAATCATAGTCGATGATAACATCACTGTGCCCATCGCTATTACAGAACCGTACGTGAGATTTTCACCTCATACGGCTCCTCAGAGGTCACAAATAAATCTAAGGGCCCTTTCCTATTCTTTATCTTGATATGTTTGTCAGATAGAGTCAAAATCTATCCTAAGGTCCCAAATTAGACCAATGGAATTCTGTCTGCTATATTTAAAACTAATAAATAAGTGCTTCTGAATTGATCTCATCTTTTAAGAATTTTCATTTTTCTTTGTTGATTAATAACCTTATCATTAAATAAAATGCGCTTTATAGCAATATCACATATACATTTCAACCTCGAATTTTCAATTACGAACAAAATTAGAGAGTCCATTAGTTCATGAATCATGACAAAATTTTTATCTCTCTAAATCGAAATCAAAATTTAATTATAGGAAAGAAAGAATAAAAACAAAAAAAGAAAAAAGGAAGAAAAAAAAAGACATCCCTCCTTTTTTCTTTTGCAATTAGATTCTTTTCTTCATATTTGGATTTCTTTTAGTTCATTCCTATTCTCCTTTCTCATAAAAAGGGCCTTTAAGCAAAGTAAAAGATTACTTCGTTCTTGATAGTTATTTACTTACTCAGTGGATAGGAACATACTCTGGATCAGAATCATGGGGAGTACTTCTTGATCATTTCTACGAATGTAAAGCCCCAATTAGAATTCCTTTTATGTACAGAAATATCCTCTTGGATAACTTACATAATCTCAATTACTAATCTTTTGTGTATCTTGGTCTTCCTAACCATCCACTCATTTTTGCTTTCAAAACCTCCCGTTGTGGAAATCCATCTATGGCAATAGACAGTAAAAACTCCATACAGTTGATCTTTTGAACCCGCTTCAAGCTATCATGACAATTCACCAATCTTGGGGTAAACAATCTCTATCGCTTATGTTTACTTTTTTCACCATTTGATTCTTGTACATAGGAAATGAGACTCAACCTTTTTACTGCAAATTGAGAAGCCGTTTTCTTTCACTCATATAACTATCTGGTTTAGTTCATCAACTCAAATGCTGAATAAAAATGAAAATATATATTCAATCAACTCTTTTTACTCTTGTTTCTAGAAAGAAAAGAATTTTGATAAATTTGAGGTCTCACCGAATCACACGTAGAGATATTGATAACACACATAGAGCTAATGGTATTTCATAACTAATTGATTGGGCAGCTGCCCGTAGACCACCTAAAAAGGAATATTTATTATTTGATCCATATCCCGACATAAGAAGTCCAATGGGAGCAATACTTGAAATGGCAATCCATAAAAAAACGCCAATACTAAGATCGGCTAGAACAAAGTGATCACCAAAAGGAATTACTGAATAACTTAGAAAGATAGATATTACTGCTATGGATGGTCCGATACTGAATAAACGAGCATCTCCTGTAGATGGAATAAGGTTCTCTTTCAAAAGTAGTTTTGTCCCATCTGCTAGAGCTTGAAGAATTCCTAAAGGGCCGGCATATTCAGGTCCGATACGTTGTTGTATTCCTGCCGATATTTCTCTTTCTAACCAAACAATTACTAGTACACCTATTGTGATTCCTAATACAAGAGTCAAAATAGGGACAAGCATCCATATGATCCCATAGACTTCTTTTAAGGATTCCAATTTTGAAAACGAATTGATAGTCTCTATTCTTGTTGTATCAATTATCATTTCAACGATCAACTTCTCCCATAATGATATCTATGCTACCTAGTATTGTCATAATATCAGCCAATTTCATTCTTTTAACTAACTGAGGAAGAATTTGCAAATTGATAAAACCTGGTGGTCTAATTTTCCATCTCCAAGGAAAAACGCTCTGATCTCCTATGAGAAAAATTCCCAATTCTCCTTTTGGGGCTTCAACTCTTACATAAAGTTCTTGTTTCGACAATTCAAAAGTTGGCGAGGGTTTTTTACTAATAAACCTATATTCAAAATCATTCCATTCAGGATCTTTTAATCTGTCAAAACGTCGGATTTCCAAATTTTCGTAAGGCCCTCCTGGAATTCCTTCCAGAGCCTGTTGAATAATCTTTATGGATTCTGTCATTTCACCGATTCGTACTAAATAACGAGCTAATGAATCCCCTTCTCGTTGCCATTGAACCTGCCAATCAAATTCGTCGTAAGACTCATAATGATCAACTTTACGAAGATCCCATTCTATTCCGGAAGCTCGTAGCATTGGTCCCGATAAACCCCAATTTAATGCTTCGTCTCCCCCAATAATGCCTACGCCTTCAACTCGTTCTAAAAAAATAGGATTTCGGGTAATAAGTTTTTGATACTCAGCAACCCCTGTTACAAAATAATCGCAAAAATCCAAACATTTATCTATCCAGCCATAGGGTAGATCGGCAGCCACTCCTCCGATACGAAAATAATTATGCATCATTCGCATACCGGTGGCAGCTTCGAAGAGGTCATATATCAATTCTCTTTCTCGAAAAATATAGAAGAAAGGGGTCTGCGCACCAATATCCGCCATAAAAGGACCGAGCCATAACAAATGAGAAGCTATCCGACTCAACTCCAACATAATGACTCTGATATAGCTAGCCCTTTTAGGTACTTGAATATTGCCTAATTGTTCGGGTCCATTTATGGTTATTGCTTCTGTGAACATAGTAGCTAAATAATCCCAACGTGTTACATAAGGCAAATATTGTATAATTGTTCGGTTTTCCGCAATTTTCTCCATCCCTCTATGTAAATAACCCAATATTGGTTCGCAGTCGACAACATCTTCACCATCTAGAGTAACGATGAGTCGAAGAACACCGTGCATTGATGGGTGCTGAGGCCCCATATTGACTATCATGAGGTCTTTTCTTGTAGTTGGTGCAGTCATAAGTTTTTTACCGATTCATTCTTCCATGAATTGCTGAAAGTGAAAAGAAGTTCATCAAAATTTAATTGAAACATATAAGTGAAAATGAAATGACTCTTCAAATTAAGAAAATTAACGAGTTTTTGTCTCTCGAATGTCCAACTGATTAATTAATTCTTTATAACGTACTCTATTTTTTTTTGCCAAATAAGCAAGCAGTCGTTGACGTTTTCCCAAAATTTTCTTCAAACCTCTCTGAGATAAATAGTCTTTTTTGTGCAATTCTAAATGTGAAGTAAGTCTCCGTATCTTATTGGTGAAATTGAATACTTGAAATTCAACGGATCCTTTTTTTTCTTCTTGAGAAATAACTGAAATGACAGAATTTTTTACCATAAAAGAATTTCCCCCTTCTTTATTTTACAGATATGGATTTTCTCGAATGTTATCGATCAGTAATAATAATGCCAGTAATTTGAACGTGGTATATAGACTAAATTTCTTTATGAACTCCTAATTTTATCAATTCCAATAAATTAATCAAATTCCAAATTTGATTCAGATAGGAATCCAAAAGGGTGGTAGGTACATTTTTTTAATTCATAAAAGCGAATAATTTTAACCTCAAATCCTAAAATGAAGAAGATTCAGTTGATTCATTTCTAGATCTAATCGATACCTTATTGATTTAGTATCGTCTACTCGAATTAGATTCGAATGAGATGTAAGACAAGGCATGTGTGCATTTGTTTGCTTTCAGATACTCTATACGAGACAGGGTATATAGTACTATCAATTTATTTTCAATCGTGGATACATATGTATCCTTAAGATACTGAAACGGCTACCATTATTGGTATCAAACCAATAACGATTCATACAAGCTAAATCTTCTAATCGATAATTAGGCCAAAGAAAGAACTTTAATTTAATTAATTTATTTTTCTCTTTAGAAAGAGGTTTCCTTTCATCCAAAAATTGACTCCAGTTTTTTACATTGGTTTCGTTGCAAAATACTGAATTTCTATCGACGCCATTCCAATTCAAAGAATTTAAAAAACTTCGAATTCTCAATTCTCTACCACGTCTAGACCATAAAATATTTTCAGGAACAAGCAAATCAAAATGATTTTTGTCTGTATTTATTCTTTGAGTTTGAGGTTGCAGAATGAGTTCATCAAAATTATTTTTATCAACATATCTTTGTTCTCGGTATCTTTGATTAATTTGGTGTTTACTTTTATGAACCAATGAAATACCTATGGTTTGATACATAATAAATTTTCCATTATTTTTTACAGACAACCGAATGGGTTCGATAATCAATACCCCCTTCTTCATCAATTCTGTAAGAGTTAAATTCGCCCGAATCAGCATTATATCCAAAGAAATTTCTCTCCTTTGAATTGACGATATAGTAATTTTGGTTGGATTTTTCAGTCGAAGCAGGAGACAATATACCTTAATATTCTCCATCATTCTTTGATTCAAAGCCTCGTCCCATCTTAATTGAAAAACCAAATAACGTTTCAAGAACAAATCTAGTTCCGCTTCCGTGTTGCTTTTGTATTGTTTTTTCTTTTTACCCTTCTTTGTGTCTGATTCCGCGTAATCTTTTTCAAGATCGTTTTGATGTTTTGAGAGAACAGGGCCCAGATTTACTTTGTTTTCTATATCTGATCCACGCTCTCTTTCTCCTTGACTTGCGGGTTCTTTTGCTTCTTGAATTCGATTCTTTATTTTTTTATTTGAGGGTATAAAAAAGTTTTGTTTTTTGTTTTTATTTTTACTAAGATTTTCATTTGGATTCCAATTTAAAAGAAGTAATTTGCTTGGTATAATCCACGGTTTTTTTTTATATACATTATAAAGTAGTACAAATTCTGGGAAGAACCAAAATTCCAGATTCAATATGGGACGGTTAAATGTTTTTTCATTCATTCCCATCCAATCAAAAAAGACTTTTTTCGAATTTTTTTTAGTGTTTTCTGTATTTTGATGAATTGGAAGATAAAAAAGGACTTTGTTATCAATTTTCTCAATTATTTGATAATTATTAATACCAATTTTAGTATTTGGATTACTGTTAGTATCGATCTTAACCCAGGCCTCAATATCTCCTTTTTGTCTAAGAGAAAAATGGATAATTTTCCAATCAAAATATTTTCTATCGAGATTTCTTTCTATATCTAGAATATTGCCTTTTCTTAGATAATTATTGATATGCGGATTGCCGGGCATATCAAAAAAGTTGTGTTTGGGCGTGTTGGAATTATAAGAACTTTCGAAGTTCTTATTTACTTTAAAGGGTAATCTAGAAATAAATGAGTCATTTTTATTTTCATAATTAATCGCTTTAAATGATAAAAGATCATATCTATAACATTTTTCAAAATTAGCTTTTTGGTTTGATTTTGCTAATGAATAGAATTCCGATTCTTTTTGGTAATGAATTAATTGTTCTTTTTCATATGAATTCCATTTGTTTAAATTTGGATTTTTATTTTGAGCCATACAACTTTGATTAACCCTATTTCGCCATTTTTGTGGCATTAATCTAGACCATCTAATCTGAGATAAATCGTATTGATAATGCCGTCTTAACCAGTTTTTCCATTGATTGGTTCTATAACTCTGAAGTTTCTTATGTTTTAATTCATAATGAAATATTCCTAGTGTTCTAAAATAGTCCTTTATTTTATTCTTAAGGAAAAAAGACGTTCTATTATATTGAATATATTGAAGAACAGATCTAAATTTAGACAAATTAATAACTTGGGTTTGTGATAATTTGTAAAATACATATGCTTGTGACAGGTAGGATAAATCAAAAAAAATATGTGAACTTTTCTTACTAATATTATAAAGTGACTTTTTTATAGTCGAAATAAAGTGAATTTTTTTATTAATATTTTCTTTCTTTATTTCATTATTGGAAATGTATTTATCAATCAATTTTTTTGTTGATTCAAGAAAGAGTTGTGTATTAATTCTGGGAATATTAATGATAGATAAAAATAGATCGATGTATAATCTTTGAATGAATAATTTTATAAAATAATGGAATTTCCATATTAATCGACTATTTCTTCTTTTTAATATTTTCAAAATATTTTTTGGCGATTCGCATTTTTTACTATTATTTGTTTTATTAGGACTAATGTCTATTTCTGGAGTTATTTTATTTTTCTCTTTTGTAATTCTTTCTATTTTATTTTTTATTGTACTTGTTCTATCAGTAAAATCCTTCATTTTGGTTTGTATCAGTGAAGAATTTGGCCAATTTCCGGATTCAATTTGACTAAAGGATTCGTTAATTATCGGATTACTACTTAGAGAATCTTTTTCTTTTTTCGTTTCATTTGATTCCGATATTCCTTTTAATTTAAATAATAAAATTTGATTTATTTTTGAAAGTTCTTTTATTATTTTTTTTATAAATAGAATACTTTTGATAAGCCATTTTTTGGTTTCTTTTGAAACTCTTCGAAATAATTTTGTTTTTCTCTTTAAAACTTTTAGAGTTATAAAATATTTATTTTTGCATTTTCCAATTTTTTTTTCGAGTTCCTTAAAAATGGGTTCAAAAAAGGAAGGGCGCTTTCGGGGAGAACCAAAGGGAAGTTCAGCTTCCATTCCCCAAACTGTTAAAAAACAAAAAGCATTTTTTTGTTTTTTCTTTTTCATTAGCTCTTCACGGGAGGGGTACTGTTTAGATATATGCCAAGGTTTCAGACAAAAAGGAAATAAAATTTTGATCTGAATCCCTTCCCTCAACCAATTTTTTGGAAATTCTGTTTCTGATAATTGAACACCATTATAAGTACATTTAATATACATTTCTCTCTTCCATTCCTGCAAATCCTCAGACCATTCAGGAAGTTGC